TTACATATAAGTCTCTAGAACATAGAAAAGCAGGATGTCCATGACGTGTACGTGTCGGATGAACCAAATCCTCGTTGAATTTTATTTTTCCATTAGAAGGGGCTCGCACATGTTCTGCAGTACCCCCTGTGAATACTCCGCCGGTATGAAAAGTTCTTAATGTTAATTGAGTGCCCGGTTCTCCAATAGATTGACCTGCAATAATACCTACAGCTTCTCCCAATTCGACCAGGTCGTCATGAGCTGGACTTCGGCCATAACATAATTGACAAATCCACGACGTACTCCTACAAGTAAAGGGAGTTCGAATAGAGATTGGTTGTGCTTTAAAAGTTATGAATCTATTGACAAGTCCAACTCCAATATCTTGATTTCTAGTAGCAATGCATCGCGAACCTATATATACATGATCTGCTAATACACGCCCAATTAATGTTTGTATAAAAATCCTGTCCGCCATCATTCCATTTCGAGGACTTACAGAAATACCTCGGACGGTGCCGCAATCTGTTCGACGTACAACAATGTGTTGAACTACTTCAACAAGTCTGCGCGTGAGATATCCTGCATCTGATGTTCGGATAGCGGTATCCACAACTCCTTTACGGGCTCCGTAACAAGAAATAATATATTCTGTTAAAGAGAGTCCTTCGCGTAAATTGCTTTGAATGGGTAAATCAATCATTTGCCCTTGGGGATCCGACATTAATCCTCTCATACCTACTAATTGATGTACCTGAGATGCATTTCCTCTGGCTCCCGAAAAAGACATTATATGGACTGGATTAAAAGGATCGGTCATCCGAAAATTAGGATTCATTTCTTGTCGCAAATATTCACTTGTGGCATACCAGATCTCGATCGATTGACGTAATTTTTCTACCGCGTGTACATTCCCATAATGATGGTGTTTTTCCAAAATAAAACTTTGTTGTTCAGCGTCTTGAACTAGCCATCTTTTAGAAGGTATTGTTAAAAGATCATCAATTCCTAATGAAATCGATGCGGCGGTAGCTTGTCGGAAACCCAGAGTCTTTACTTGATCCAGGATATGTGATGTATATCCTATTCCATAGTGATCAATAAATCGACTAATAAGTCGTTTCATGGCAGTTCCGTCTATCATTTTATTGTGAAAGACCTGAGTGGGCCGTTCTGCCATCAGTACCTCCATATTGCGCTGAGTAGAATTTGACAATGGGTTTGAGTCAGTGATTGTAAAACTTCCTTTTCTAGATCTTGATTCACGTAGAAATTCCGCAATTGCAATTATAGTCCTAGTTAACCCGGCGAGACTCGAATTCCCCCTGGTAGCATAGAATTACAACAGCCCTGCCAAAACCCCTGTATGGCTTCTTCTATTTCTCGATAAAGAGAAATATGACCGAGAGTGGTTCGAATATATATATAAAGAATTTCTTTTTTTATACTTCTTACTATTAGATAGTGTCCATAAATCTCATAATAGGTCCCCAAAGATTCATAGTGAATTTCGATGGGAGTTTCTCTTGCAGCAATAACGCGTTGATCTAGTCGCCACCGCAGCCACAAGGGACTACCTAAATTGATGCGTTTTTGCCGATAAGCTCCAATTGCATCATAGGCATTAGAAAAAAAAGGTTCTTTTTTTTTTGTATACTTATAGTTATTATCTTCATTTTGATAGTTTATACGATTACATGGATTATACCTATTTACACAAATACCCCGACGATTTCCACTCGTTAAGAAATAGAGTCCACTAAGCATATCTTGAGTTGGTGCAGAAATGGGATCTCCAATAGTTGGAGACAAAAGATTCATATGAGAAAACATAAGTAAACGTGCCTCTGCTTGAGCCTCCAAAGATAAAGGCACATGAACAGCCATTTGATCCCCGTCAAAGTCTGCATTGAAGCCCTTACAAACTAATGGATGTAAACAAATAGCACGCCCTTCCACTAAAATGGGCAGGAATGCCTGTATGCCTAATCTATGCAGAGTAGGCGCTCTATTCAGCAATACAGGATGGTCATCCAGAATTTCCTGAAGTATTTCCCATACAATCGGTTTTTTTTTTCGAATTTGACTTTTAGCAACTCCGATGTTCGAAGCAAGATGTTTTCTAATTAGGTCACGAATTACAAATGCCTGGAAAAGTTCTATTGCTATTTCGCGAGGCAATCCACATCGATGTAATGAAAGTGAAGGGCCCACGACAATCACTGACCGCCCTGAATAATCAACCCGTTTACCAAGCAAAGTCTCGCGAACTCTTCCTTCTTTGCCTTCAATTACATCTGAAAGAGACTTGTAAACTCTATTATGATCATCCCTCATCGGTTGTCCGCAGATTCCATTATCAAGAAGTGCATCCACGGCTTCTTGCAGCAATTTTTCCTGAGATATTATTAATTCTTCTGGCGTAGCTATACTTGTTGTTAATAGATCTGTAAGAGTATTATTCCGATAGATAATTCTTCTATAGATTTCATTAATATCCGAGGTCACTAGTTTATCC